ATAATCTAATCCGAATTTCTTTATGAACTGCTAATTTTCTGAATTCAAATCAATCAATCCACTTTCCAATTTTAGATAGGAATAGAAAAGGATTGGTACATTTTCGCATCGAAGAATTTAGACCTAAAACGAAGAAGGTTCTGTTGATTCATTTCGAGATCTAATTGAGACATTATCCAATTTCGTATTGGATACTAGAATGAAATGTGAGACAAGACATGTGATCTGTGTATTTGTGTGCTTTCAGATACCCTATATTTTCTATCTATCCTATTTCAGATACCCTATATTATATATAGGGTATAGGATAGATAGAAAAAGTGTATTATCCACGAATTTTCAATCGTGGATAAAGATGTATTCTTAACATACTGAAACGACTGCCATTATTGGTATCAAACCAATAACGATTCATACAAGCTAAATCTTCTAATCGATAATTAGGCCAAAGAAAGTGCTTTAATTTCATTAATTTGAATTGATTTTTCTCTCTATCAAGATGGTTATTGTCATGTGAAACTTGTCTGCTGTTTTTTACGTTCTTTCCGTTCCAAAATACTGGATTTCTATCTACATCATTTCTATTCTTTGAATTCAAAGAAATTTGAATTCTGAATTCTCTACGACGTCTAAACGATAAAATATTTTCAGGAACAAGTAAATCAAAATGATTTTTGTCTCTATTTCTACTTATTCTGTTATGTGATGAAATAGCTTCATCAAAATCTTTCTTAAGAACATATCTTTCTCTTTCCTCTTGGTATTTCGTTTTGCCCTTACTCTTATGAACCAACGAAGTACCTATGGTTTGATACATAATCAATTGTCCATCTTTTTTTCCAGACAGACGAATGGGTTCTATAATAAATGCTTCTTTTTTAATCAATGGTTTCGAACTCCCAACCCTCATGATATCCAAACTCATTTGTCTCCTTTCAACCGAGGCTAGAAGAATTTTGCTTGGATCTTCCAGTCTAAGCAGGAGACAATACGTCCTGATATTATTGATCGTTTTTTGATTCAAAATCTCGTCGAATCTCAATTGAAAAAGAAAATAACGTTTCAGGAATAAATCTAGTTCTGTTTCTTTTTTTTTTTTCTTTTTCTTTTTTTTCATGCCTGATCTTTCAGAATTTTCTTCAATATCTTTTTGTTTTTCTTTTTTTTTTTTCTTTTTTTTCATGCCTGATCTTTCAGAATTTTCTTCAATATCTTTTTGTTGTGGGAGAACGGATTTAAGATCTCCTCGGCTTGTGGATTCTTTTTCTTCTTGATTTCGATGATTCGATGCTATCAAAAAACTTCCTTTTTCCTTGTCATTGATCTTTTCCTTTTCAGTACTACTACTATTTTGATTTCTATTCAAACTACTATTTTGATTTCCATTCAAACTACTATTTTGATTTCCATTCAAACTACTATTTTGATTTCCATTCAAATTTAAAAGAAGTAATTTGCTTGGTATAACCCAAGGTTTCGTTTTATATACATTAGAAAGTGACACAAATTCTGGGAAGAACCGACGATTCGGTATGAGATCCTTTAGCAATTTTTCATTCATTCCCATCCAATCAAAAAATCCGTTTGAATTTGGTGGATTGATTTCTGGAATCCTATCTGGAATCATAAGATAAAAAAGATCATTTTTCTGATTTTTTTCAGAATTATTAGTACGCATTTTATTATTATTAGTACGCATTTTTTTCCTTTGATTCCTATTGCTCATGATCCAGGACTGAATTTCGTGTTTTTTTCTAAGATCAAAATGGATAATTTTCCAATCCAAATATTTTGTATCGGTCGTTTTTTCCCCATATGGAACCTTTCCTAGAAAATTCTTAATAGGGATGTTCCCCGGCCTATCAAAAAGTTTAGCCGTTTTATAAGAAATCTCTTGGTTCGTATTTCCTTCAAACGGAGATCTATAGCATTCCCTTTTATTTTCATAATTAAGAAATTGATATGATAAAAGATCATATCTATCATATCTATAGTATTTTTGAAAATTCTCTTTTTGATTAGATAATGAATCCACTTCAAATTGTTTTTGTTTTTTGAAATGAATTAATTGGTCTTTTGAATGACATTTGCTAAAATTTTCATTTTTAGCTATACGACGCTGATGAGCTCTATTTCGCCATTTTTCTGGTATGAATCTAGACCATCTGATCTGAGATAAATCGTATTGATAATGTCCTCTTAACCCTCTTAAGCAGGTTTTCCATTGATTCATTTCATAACTCGAATGACCCATTCCTTGTGTTTCAAAAGGAGCCTTTATTTCGGGCTTAAGAAAAAAAGGGCTTCCTTGATGTTGAAGAACAGATTTATACGAGTTACTAAGTTGGTGTGATAATTTGTAAAATACATATGCTTGTGACACGCAGGATAATTCATAAAAAAGATGTGAAATTATTTGACTATTTCCAATAGAATCAAGTGCCTTTTTGATAGTAGAAATAATTGGATTTTTCTTTTTTTTATTCATTTTTTCTTCTTCATTATTAGAAATGGATTTTTTTTTTGTTGATTCAAGAGAAAGTTCTGTATTCATTCTGGGAATATTCATGATAGATAAAAAGATATCTGTGTATATTCTTTGAATGAAAGATTTGAAAAACAGGGGTAATTTAGCGATTAATCCAGCAGCTCTTCTTTTTAATATTTGCCATTTTTCGAATCTTTTAGCATTATAACTTGTTTTGTTAGGACTAAGATTATTGATTCTTGGAGTTACTTTTTTTTTCTCTTTTGTGATTCTTTCTACTTGATTTCGAATTGTACTTGTTCTATCAGTGAGATCCTTCATTTTTTTTTCTGTCACTGAAGAATTTTTCCAACTCGGAGATGTAATTTGATTAACTGATTCGTGAATTATCTGATTGCTGATTATGGAATCTTTTTCTTCTTTAATTTCACTCGATTCATATACTTCTACTTCTTTTAACCGCAATAATCGAATTGGATTTACTTTTGAAAGTTCTTTTTTGATTCTTGTTATAAAAATAAGACTTTTGATAACCCAATTCTTTGTTTCTTTTGAAACTTGTTGAAATAATTTCGTTTTTTCTTTGAAAACTATTCGAGCTCGAAAATAGTGCTTCGGTAATTGTTGAATTTTTTTTTCGAGTTCCTTTAAAATGGGTTTAAAAAAGGAAGGTTGTTTTCGGGGCGAACCAAAAGGACGTGCAGCTTCCCTTCCCCAAACTGTTAAAAAACTAAAATCCTCTTTGTTGTCTTGCATTAGATTTTTCTCAGAGGATCCTAGGTTCGATTTGTGCCAAGGTTTAAAACGGAAAGGAAATAAGATTTTTATCTGCATACCGTCCAGGAACCAATCTTTCGGAAATTCTGTTTCGGATAATGGAACACCGTTATAGGTACATTTAACATGCATCTCTTGATTCAATTCCTGGAAATCCTCAGACCATTCAGGACGTTGCAATAGCAACATACGTCCAATATTTTTCGCAATTATGAATGAAGGGAATCTAATATATTTTCTAAAAAAAGAGTGACTTAATAACAGCGAACCTCTTATTGCTTGCCCACATGGAACGTTATCCCAGGCCTCTGCTATCTCTATTCGCGCTTCCTTCCCTTTTCTGTTCTCCTCTTTTTTTTCTTCTCTTTTTGTTTGCTGTTCTGTATACTCGACAATTTTGAATGCTTCCCCTTTCCGCACCCAATTTCTAAAAATTCGAAAAATTCGGTTAATCACCCCGGAGATATCATCAAAATCAAAAAAAGGGAATTTTTTGATTCTGTCCAAAAAAAGAGGGGAATGTGCATGTGGTTGATAGAATAGCCAAATACCCAATTTACGCCGTTGAGCCCGCATAGAACCTTTGATTAGACTTCGCTGAAAGTCTGATTTTTGTGAATAACGCATCAAAGCCAATTCCTCTGGTTCATCGGACGCTTTAGGATCCACAATAGTAGAATCAAGATCCTTCGTCTTAATAGTAAAAATGACTACACGTTTGGGTTTTCTTGTACGAATTTCATGATCGTCTGGTGCCTCTTCCGGAAAATCCTCTGATTCTTGTTCTATCTCGGTGATTAATTTGTATGACCATCGAGGGACTTTTTTACTCATTTCTTCTGATTTTCTGCTAATTTTTTGACCATTAGCATCCGTTACAATTTCTGTTGATAATGGTTCAAATCCATTTATTTTCTGTTCAAATTCTCTGCTAATTTTTTGACCATTAGCATCCGTTACAATTTCTGTTGATAATGGTTCAAATTCTCTGCTAATTTTTTGACCATTAGCATCCGTTACAATTTCTGTTGATAATGGTTCAAATTCTCTGCTAATTTTTTGACCATTAGCATCCGTTACAATTTCTGTTGATAATGGTTCAAATCCATTTATTTTCTGTTCAAATTCGTGGTAATCAGTATCCGGAAGAAGGAGACCTTGAATCCGATTTTTCCCAAATATCTCTATGAAATTTTTTAGGATTGATGGTGATTTGTATATTTTTATCCTATATGATCCGTCCAAGAAAGGATCATAGCTTTGGGATAAGTATTCTTTTTTAGAATCGTCATTACACAATCGAGTCCTTGTTTCGAGTATATCCAACAAAATAGATTTTTTTTTGTCTAGAACTCCTAGAAAATCGTTGTTGAAGAAAAATTTCACTTTTTTTTTGTCTAGAACTCCAATTCGATTTAGAAAATCGTTGTTGAAGAAAAATTTCACTTTTTTTTTGTCTAGAGCTTCAATTCGATTTAGAAACTCGTTGTTGAAATTTTTCACTTTTTGTTTGTTGGTATAAATCCAAGGGTTGTCGAGCTCATTAGATGAAGATTTTTCGAGTGTATGCGGGGATATCCTTCTTTTTATCATTTCCAAAAAAATGGATAAACTAGGAGGATATGTAAAAGAGATTCTTTCTTTTCCATCACTTTGGCATATGTCAAAAAAATATTGTGACATTTCCTTTCTGACACCCCCCTCAATTTGATTATTTTTTATGTAGCGAAATGGT